TTCTGTAGTAGAGATGGAATTCAGAACCAACCATCAACTATAACCCCAAAAGAACCAGATTCCGTAAACAACATAGAGGAAGAATGAAGGGAATATCTTATCGAGGTAATCATATTTCTTTCGGTAAATACGCTCTTCAGGCACTTGAACCTGCTTGGATCACGTCTAGACAAATAGAAGCAGGTCGACGAGCAATGACACGAAATGCACGCCGCGGTGGAAAAATATGGGTACGTATATTTCCAGACAAACCGGTTACAGTAAGACCCGCAGAAACACGTATGGGTTCGGGGAAAGGATCCCCTGAATATTGGGTAGCTGTTGTTAAACCAGGTCGAATACTTTATGAAATGGGTGGAGTAACAGAAAATATAGCCAGAAGGGCGATTTCAATAGCATCGTCCAAAATGCCTATACGAACTCAATTCATTATTTCGGGATAAAAAAAATCAAAATAAAAAGGTCTTGGGGATAAAAAAACAATAACAGGTGTCGGTTTCTTTCTTTGGACAAACAATATTTCTTTTTTTTCTTCACTCTTTGCTTTGCATTGAAAGAATAGATTCTAAAAAAATGATATGATTCAACCCCAGACCCTTTTGAATGTAGCGGATAACAGCGGGGCTCGAGAATTGATGTGTATTCGAATCATAGGAGCTAGCAATCGTCGATATGCTCATATCGGTGACGTTATTGTTGCTGTGATCAAAGACGCAGTGCCAAATATGCCCCTAGCAAGATCAGAGGTGGTCAGAGCTGTAATTGTACGTACTTGTAAAGAACTCAAACGTGATAACGGTATGATAATACGATATGATGACAATGCTGCGGTTGTCATTGACCAAGAAGGAAACCCCAAAGGAACTCGAATTTTTGGTGCAATTGCCCGGGAATTGAGACAGTTAAATTTTACTAAAATAGTTTCATTAGCTCCGGAGGTATTGTAAGGTCTTCTAAAATAAGATAATACCATTGGTTATAGTAAAGTATTTGAAAGAAAGAGATTAAGAAATATATTCAGAATTTTTAGTAGATTGTGTCTCACGCATATGCCTTTAATTTAAATAATTTAAATTTAAATTCATAAACAAATAAGTAAAAAAAAAAAAATATGTTGATTATATCAAAATTTGGGAGCACCAAGAAATTTAATTCACCATGGGTAGGGATATTATTGCTGACATAATAACTTCTATACGAAATGCTGATATGTATAGAAAAAGGGTGGTTCGAATAGCATATACTAATATCACTGAAAATATTGTTAAAATACTTTTACGAGAAGGTTTTATCGAAAACGTGAGAAAACATAAAGAAACCAAAAAAGATTTTTTGGTTTTAACCCTACGGCATAGAAGGAATAGGAAAAGGTCTTATATAAATTTTTTAAATTTAAAACGGATCAGCCGGCCTGGTCTCCGAATCTATTCGAACTACCAACGAATTCCTAGAATTTTAGGTGGGATGGGAATTGTAATTATTTCTACTTCTCGAGGTATAATGACAGACCGAGAGGCTCGACTAGAACGAATTGGTGGAGAAGTTTTGTGTTATATATGGTAATCCTTCTAATATACGAATTGGGTCCGAAACTTCTTATTTGTGAAAACAAAAAGAAAAGGGGCGGGTTGTCTAATATCGTTCCTCCTCCATCAATTGATACTTCAAGGAGGCTTTACCTGGAATGAAAGAACAAAAATGGATTCATGAAGGTTTAATTACTGAATCCCTTCCCAACGGTATGTTCCGGATTCGCTTAGATAATCAAGATATGATTCTAGGTTATGTTTCGGGAAAGATCCGACGTAGTTTTATACGGATACTACCAGGCGATAGAGTTAAAATTGAAGTAAGTCGTTATGATTCAACCAGAGGACGTATAATTTATCGACTTCGCAATAAGGATTCGAAAGATTAGGTGTTTTTATCAACTTCAACATTCCTTTCGTGAGAAGATGATTCGAGATAAAAAATTCCAAGAAACCTATTTTCTTCCAAAAACTAGATTCAGAATTAAAATGAGGAATGCCAAATATGAAAATAAGAGCTTCTGTTCGTAAAATTTGTGAAAAATGTCGACTAATCCGTAGGCGGGGACGAATTATAGTAATTTGTTCCAACCCAAGACATAAACAAAGACAAGGATAATCAGACTTGTTAAAACACCCGATGTAAAAGTAAAAAGGGTAAAGTCCTTTTTGACACGAAATGGATATATCCATATATCTCTGACTCATATTTATGAGATGAAAAAATGGCAAAAACTATACCGAGAATTGGTTCACGTAAGAATGGACGTATTGGTTCACGTAAGAATACACGGAGAATACCAAAGGGGGTTATTCATGTTCAAGCAAGTTTTAATAATACTATTGTGACTGTTACAGATGTACGGGGTCGAGTGGTTTCTTGGTCCTCTGCCGGTACTTGTGGATTCAAGGGTACAAGAAGGGGGACGCCCTTTGCTGCTCAAACCGCAGCAGGAAATGCTATTCGTACA